GAGGAGTCCATCGTGCAATCAACAGATTTTCTCTTATTGAGAAATTGATGTCTTACTCCATGGATTCGAGAGAACAAGAGAACAATAGCCTGACAAATATTTGATTGGTCCAATTCCGGCGCCGTTTTAGGCGCCAAACGGAACCCATCATAGATTTGATAATTGATAAGGTAAATATCCAGTCCATTCAATGCTAGGCATAATGAGTATAAGGACCTCAAAAAATCTCTTTTCGTCCTATGAACTTTAAGGTGTATGAAGTTTCATATTTGACGCTTTTGGGAGAGCGATAGAGACTCCATTTAACTTAGGTTGATCTAGGCCATAGGCAGACCTACGTCAAGGTAACTCTTCTTTGAAACACTTTGGTATTGCTCATGGGCAGAAATCTCAATACTGAACTGCATCAGAGCACGTGGAGCCATCTCGTTATCTTTCTGTCAAGAAAAATATGGCGGACTTGCTGATATTTATATCAGTTCATGAAAGAGCCCAATGCAAAAAAAGTGCATGTTGGGTCTTTGAAACAGTTCGAATCATTTCAGTAATAAGAAGTTCGATCTGTTTTACCGAGAAGGTCTACGGTTCGAGTCCGTATAGCCCTAAATTGAAATTCATTTTAATTTCAATGGAACCAATCGGCCTTTTTCAATTTTGAAGAAACAAACTTATTATTCTTCATATTCATAAATCTTCGTGGTTGAATTACATAATACGATTTTTTCCTTCCTACCCACGATACGATCAAAGAATCCTTTTCTTTGGTATACCTAATAGAAGTTAATTTTTGAAATAAAAATCATGACACGGGTCCGGGTAAAAACTACAATTAGATCCAATCCAAATGGAATCGAATAGTAAATCACACGGATCTTGGACTGGGCTATACAATATATATATATTTTATATCCCAATATATTTATACTCCAGCCCAATTGCTCATCATTCCAAATTGCAATTCTACCGACGCTGACTTTAGGTGGGGGTCCGCTTGAATTTGGACGAGTTAGGAAACCCCCGGCCTGTCGCCTTTATTGATTGTGCGGAAAAGCAGCCCAAATTCATTATCTTTGAAACAAGGCAAGGGGTTGGGTTTAATTGAAATCCATTAGTGTTTGCGCCCTTTCTATTTCCGTGAGTTGGTTTTCGCATTTGGTCTGTCGAATCATCCGCTAACGCGCGAGTCCATTCTATTATAAATATATTTTTTTATAGATCAGAATCAGATCAGTTACTATTACTATTTGGCTGACTCTATTGACGTGCTGCGCCACAGTGTATAGATTTCCTTCAAAATAAAACAATTTTTACTGATATCAAAACTAACCCACTAACCCTTCGGGTTGTCTTACTAGGCGTTATTCCTTTTTTTTAACGTCCAGCCATTTCGAGTACTAAAGATCGGTATTTGGAATGCTGAATCTTTGAAGATTTCGAACTCTAATTTATATTATATTTAATAACTCGATTTTTTTGCGCAGGCCGGGATAGTATAGGTTCAAGTTCCAAGCAAAGCCTGTAATGGAATTTGGCGATAGGAATCTATGAGTTGTTATGTTATATGTATATGATGTTAGATGAGATTAAGGGTTCCTTGCAATTAAATCTATTCAATCTCAGACAGAGAGAGATAATAGAATTGCTCCATGCGTTTTAATGTGTTCTGTAGAAGCAATCAATTTATATCTTAATCTTAATGTAATGAAAAGAATATACCATGATTATATTCATATTATTAGTATTTGAGTTTAATATTAATTAATATTTAATATATAATTAAATAAAATATGATAATGATATGAAAATCAAATAAATCTTAATTTTTATTATTTATTATTAAAAAATAAATATAATTAGAATTTTGGTTTGAATTCTTTCTTTTTATTTATTTCAAGGAATGGAATGTATTTTCTTTAGAGATAACCCGTGGCGCAGTGAAAGCAAGAGAGTCTTATTTGTATTGTCTAAGAACACGATCTGTCTCTACCATATCGAAATAGAATTGAAAATAGTTCTATTCGACGAATTTTGAAACGCGGCATGACCACAGTAAAAAAATGAGACAATTCTATAAAAATAAATTGTTATTTCGACTAAATTTATAGATGAATTCACAATTACAATTCGAATTGACTAATCTGATATATTTTCCACATTCATAGGAGTGCATCTATGTTTCTGCTTCACGAATATGATATTTTCTGGGCATTTCTAATAATATCAAGTGTTATCCCTATTTTGGCATTTCTAATTTCCAGCATTTTGGCCCCAATTAGTGAAGGGCCAGAGAAACTTTCTAGTTATGAATCGGGTATAGAACCAATAGGCGATGCTTGGTTACAATTCCGAATCCGTTATTATATGTTTGCTCTAGTTTTTGTTGTTTTTGATGTTGAAACGGTTTTTCTTTATCCGTGGGCGATGAGTTTCGATGTATTGGGTGTATCCGTATTTATAGAAGCTTTAATTTTCGTGCTTATCCTAATTGTTGGTTTAGTTT